TTGGAATGATATTAACTCCTATTTATTTATTATCTATGTCACGGCAGATGTTCTATGGATACAAGTTATTTAATACTCCAAACTCTTTTGTTTTTGATTCTGGACCGCGCGAGTTATTTGTTTCTATCTCCATTTTTCTACCTGTAATAGGTATTGGTCTGTATCCCGATTTTGTTCTTTCACTATCAGTTGACAAGGTTGAAGGTATTCTATCTAATTATTTTTATAGATAGTTTTCTTAAATAAAAAACTCCTATGATTTTTAAGAGTTGGTTGGCTAATGAAAAAAAATAATAAGGATTTAGATTCTTAAATAGAAATAAAGTAAAAAAAATATGAATTTGAAGTTTCGCCCAATATACTTGGTCTTTGCGAGAACCATGTGAATCAAGTAGTGTAGTGATTCATGTGGTTCTCGCCGGTTGACACAAGGTGTTTTATATACACCGTATTGTATTGTATGTACTCTGTTTGTATTCGTAAGAACGTTTATTGAATTTAACTAGAGGTTAACGTAAATGAACCATAACTATGTAGGCCTATTCCTAATAGATTGACCCCAAAATAGCATATCCAAATTATAAGAAAGCCTAGAGTCGCCACAATTGCGGAATTTGCCCCCTGCAAATTTTGATTTGTTCGAGTATGCAAATAAATAGCGAATACGATCCAAGTAATAAAGGCCCAAGTTTCCTTTGGATCCCAACTCCAATACGAGCCCCATGCTTCATTAGCCCATACTGCTCCCGAAAGAATACCTATAGTTAAAAAGATAAACCCTAGGCTAATCACACGATAACTCCAATAATCTAATTGTTGAATCAATTGGGCCTTATAATAATTCTTAGCCGAAAAAAAAGAAGCTCGTTTAAAAATATCGTTTCTGTATTGGATTTCACCAAATGAAAATGACTCATTTAATTTTAATAAATCATTACTTTTAGAACTATAAAAAATATTTCTAAATGTAATGACTAGAAGTGCTACTGATAATAATGATCCACAAAGCAGAGCCGCATAGCTTAATATCATCATACTTACGTGCATTATTAACCATTCCGATTGTAGAGCGGGTACTAATATTGCGGGTTTTTGTATTTCATTTAAAAGACCTGAAGTAGCAAAGCCTTGGGTAAAAATAGTACTTGAGGCAGTTATTGTGGTTAAATAATTTTTTCTTATTTTGAAATAAGGCACTATGTGAATCAGGGAGAAACTCCATGAAAGAAAAATTAATGATTCATATAAATCACTTAGTGGCAAATGGCCCGAATAAATCCAACGAGTGGTTAATAATCCTGTTAGACATAAAAAAGTAGCTATCATCCCCCTTTCTGACGAATCATATGGTTTTATGATTTCATTGCCCAATAAGGTTATCAAATGAATTGTAATTACAATTGAAACAATCGAAAAGGAAATATGAGTTAATATATGCTCTAAAGTTGAAAATATCATAAAAAAAAAAATAAGAGGGAATCCCCTATATTAATTACGAAATAGAAATTGGGAATTTTATTTATTTTTATTATAGGATCTATTAGATCTCTTTTAGAAGATGGCATGCCGCCACTCGGACTCGAACCGAGATGCTCTAGCACTGCTTCCTAAGAGCAGCGTGTCTACCGATTTCACCATAGCGGCTTGCTCGAACTCATAATAGCCTATTTATATTCAATAGTCGAGATTGAACAAGTCAATTCAATCAAATAAGTTTTTTAGTAAATATTCAAATTGATAAAAAAACAAGTTCAAAAGTCAATTTGAAGGTTCATTAGTTTCATTTATTTTCCTTTAGGGTGTCCGGTTTTTTTATCTTAAGGCTTTGACGTAGTTTATCCTATTCTAAAAAAAACTCTTGCAACTAAATAATTCTTTCGATAGAATAATTTTTTTTTTTATTTTTATGTCATTATTTCTGGTTTATCTGATTTCAAAATTTGAGACAAAAATAAATTTTCTAAATGAATCCAAAATAGGCCTATTTTGGATTACTCCAAATTGACACATTTGTTGTACATAATATCTCAACAATTAAGTTCTTTTTATGTTAAAAACATTACATATAGTAAATACAATAAATTAAGAAGTCAGAAAGTTATCCAAAAATTTTTAACATGAAATCCATTAGTTTCAACAATTAATTAATTTGAACTAAAAATCTTATATCTGCCCTTACCGAGAAAGAGAAAAATTTTTTTTATCTTTGTAAAGGTCGATGGGGAAAAAAAGACTCCCCACCACACCACCAAAATCTGAGTGAAAATATACTAAAAAAATAAAAAATGATTTTTTTATAATTCAGAAAACGGAAGAATTCTTCTTTTAGACATCTTATAATCTTCTAATTAAGAGTCTATTTCATATTGATTAGAATAGTGACTAACAATTGTTAATTTTATATTAACTTTGAAATTCACAAATTATTCCAATATTTTAGGACTTATTTGTTTGTCGTACAAAAAAACTTTTTGAATTCCCGGTAGAAAGAGATTTCCCT